TTTGTGTTATCCCTTAACCATTATCATTTAGGGAAAATTTCAATTTACATGTTTTCATAACCAATTATTCATTGGTTGGCCAAATCGTTGATAATATCCAAATACCAAACTCGCCCTCTATATAACCTGCGCGAAATAGAAGAAACTCTTGGGAAGATCAAAGAAAGAATCTGTTCTTCCTCCGTAAAAAATTCTTCTACTAATTCCGAACCCAATCTTTTCAAAAAAGCGCGTACAGTACTTTTGTGTTTACAAGCCAAAGTTTTAACACAAGAAAATCGAAGTATATATTTTATTCGATACAAATTCTTTTTTTTTGAGGATCCACTATAATAATGAGAAAGATTTCTGTATATACGTACAAATCGGTTGATAATATCAGAATCCGCTGAATCAGCCCAGGTCAGTTTACTAATGGGATGTCCTACTGCGTTACAAAATTTCGTTTTTGCCAATGATCCAATTAAAGGAATAATTGGAACTATTATATCGAGTTTCTTCAGAGTATTATCTTTATCTATTATAAATGAATTTTCTAGCATTTGACTCCGTACCAAGGAAGGATTCAATTGTACATTTGAAAGGTAGCCCAAAAAGTTGAGAGAATGCTTAGATAATGAATTGATAGAGATCTTTTCTGGTTGAAACCACACATAAAAATGACATTGACATAAATTGACAAAGTAATATTTCCATTTTTTCATCCGAAGAGACCTATCTTTTGAAGCCAAAATGGATTTTCCTTGATATTTAACATAATGCATGTTAGGATCCTTGAACAACCATAGGATGGCCTGAAAATCATTAGCAAAGACTTCCGAAAAATGTTCGAATTTTCCATAGAAATAAATTCGTTCAAGAAGGACTCGAGAAAATGTTGATCGTAAATGAAAGGATTGGGTACGAAGAAAAAAGAAGATGGATTCATATTCATATACATGAGAGTTATATAGAAACAAGAAAAATCTTGGATTACTTTTTGTAAAAATAGCAATCGATTTCTTTGGAATAAGAAAACAGTTCCAATTCCAATATTCATGAAGAAAGAGTCGTAATAAATGCAAAGAAGAGGGATCTTTCAGCCAATATCGAAGAATTTGAACCCATTTTTCTAGATGGATGGGGTAAGGTATTAATAGCTCTGACACATAATTTAAATGTGGAAATTTGTCCTCTAAAAAAGGAAATATTGAATGAATTGATCGTAATTTATGAGATTTGACTATCTCTGACCTTTCTAAAGAAGATACTAATCGTAGGGAAAATGGAATTTCCACAATAACCGCAAAGCCCTCTGATACCATTTGATAATACAAATTCTTGTTGTACCTAAAAAATTTATTTTGATTAGAATCATTAAAAGAAAAAATCAAATGATTCTGTTGATACATTCGAGTAATTAAACGTTTTATAATTAATAAACTAGATTTGTTGTCATAACCTACATTTTCCAACAAACTAGATCTATTTAAACTATGATCATGAGCAAATGTATAAATATACTCCCGAAAGATAAATGGGTATAGGAAGTTCTTTTGTCGAGATCTATCTAGTTCTAAATATCTTTCCTCCATTTTCATTTGAAATTTGAAATTCAATTGGATTGAAGCAAGAATAGAGGATTTTTATTGGGTTATTAAATGACACATAGTGCGATACAGTAAAAACAAAGTAGTATAATAGAAAAGAATAGATACCTCGAAAATAGAGAAACTCATCAACAGACTCTCACCCTATCTTTTTTCTATCTAATTGGTTTATGTTTATATAGGATAAAAAGATAAAAAAATGATTCGAAATCCTTTATTTTTTCAAGCCAATCGCTCTTTTGATTTTGGAAAAAATCTCTTTATCAATATACTCTTTCTTTTACACATTCATCTCCCTCCTAGTGGGGAATAGCTAATAGTTAGGACTCATTAAAATGAAAAGAAAATCGAAAATTTGCTCACATAAAAGCTTTTCCCGCATTAGGCACTAATTTTTTTTAACGTCTAATTAGATCGGATAATCATTCAAATTAAGAACGTAAGCTCGTTGCTTTTTTGTTTCCCTATAATTGGAACCGTAGGATTCTATCCATTTATTCACTCGACCCAACCTTGAATTCATTTATTATGTTCTGTACCAAGAATTCAAATAAGGTTTGGCCCAATCTGACAAAAAATGAAATATTCTCAGAATTCTCCATGGATACGACATGCTGTTTTTTCCATTCATTCCTTTCAGGATCAGTCGTGGTCTTTCAAACTATACCGGTGGTATGGACGAATCCCTTTCTTCATACAAATGCGTAAAAGATATTAGTCGCACTTAAAAGCCGAGTACTCTACCATTGAGTTAGCAACCCCTCAAAAAAAGAAAATAAAAAAAAAAAAATGAAATTCTAGAGATACACCCGAAATCAAAATACATAAAGAGATTGAAGCACATGACACAACCAAAACATTAAACTAGCAAGAAAAAAAAAAAAGAAAAAAAGGAAAATCTTTTTTTTTTTTTTCAATCAAACAAACTGTTCTGATTACAACAAATTTTAGAAAACCATCACTTGAATGAAGAAAAAAACCAAATCTATAGAACATAAATAAATAGATCCACAGAAAAGATCCAATTACTTCAGATCAAATTATATTTATTTGATACACTGTTGTCAATATAAATAGGAATATATTGAGAAAAAAAATACACAATGACGCAAACAAAAGAAAGAATTGCATTCAATTTAACAATTTCAAATTGAACAATTTGAAAAAAAAAATCGATTTTTTATCGTTATGTTAGCATTCTATAGTAAAAGTAAAAAAAGTGAAAAAGGAAAAGAAAATAGGTATGAATCAAGTATGAATAGAACAAGAAAAAACGGGGGGGGGGTAGTAGAAGTAGATAAAAGGTTCGAATAGAAAAAGCTATAGCTATATATATATATGAATTACCCACACCCCGCATTTCATTAAGTGAATCACGTTTGATTAAGGCGAAGCTCTGCGAAAACCCCTGCCCTGCTAAAAATATCATGAACAGTTCCCGTAGGTTGAGCACCCTTTTCAAGGAAATATAGAATAGCAGGGATATTTAAATATGTTTGATTTTTTAGAGGATCATAAAAACCCACTTTCCGAAGATCTCTTCCTTCTCTTCGGGATCGAACATCAATTGCAACGATTCGATAAATGGCTCATTGGGATAGAGTTAGAACCCTCCCGTAGAAACGTATAAGAAGTTTTCTCCTCGTACGGCTCGAGAAAAATGATTAGAATATCTAAAATTCTAGTGTCAAATAGATCCATAAAATCATCAAATTAATTAACCTATGATTTAAGTCTTTTTTTTTGGTAAAAAAAAAGCATCTGTACTTTCCTAACTCAAGTTGGATAACTTTCCAATAGCTCAAAGGGAGCCCTTTCAGCGTTTCATTTTTCACTTATTGAGTGATCTCTAATGCCCTTTCTTTTTATTTCTTTCTTTTAGAATGTGCTTTTTTTTATAATGTATATAATGTATTTTGATTCTTCATTCTGATCTACTTCATTCTGATCTGATCTAATTGTTGAGACAATTGAAAACGGTATTTCCTTGTTCCAGGATCCTTTATCTTTGCCTTGAATCGTTGGGTTTAGACATTACTTCGGCGATCTTTAATCGTTTCAAAATGGCAGCAACATACCACTTTTTGTGATTTCTTTCTATTAAAGAATCGGACTAACAATTGATTCTTGTGTGATACACTTTTGAAATCAAAAAAAATTGGTCAATTCCAACAAACTTTATTCTTGGACTTGCAACTTACTCAAATTGGATCCTTTCTATTTCGATATTGAAAATATACTTACGAAGTTGTTCCAGCTTATTGATTAGGACTAACCCTAGATTCTTGCTCCTAAGAAAGAAATCAATACTTTACTTTCTACTCGAGCTCCATCATGTACTATTTCCATTCCAAGCCCAATAAAAAGCAAGGGTTTGAATGTATAACAGAACAAATAATGTCGAGCTAAGAGCACCTTCACTCCTATATGCTATATCATATAGCATAATAGCATATATATATATATAAATAGATAATGTATATACATATTCTATAAAGTATATACATATTCATATTATAGAAATTCTAAATTAGAAATATATATATAAAGGAAAGGGTGGATATAAGAATCCACAGCCGATCGTGTCCTTCAAGTCGCACGTTGCTTTCTACCACATCGTTTCAAACGAAGTTTTACCATAACATTCTTGGAGTTTTGAACTAGTCTAGTATGTAATTGAATCAATTATGAAATCATGAATAGTCATTGGTTCGGCAGGCACAGAGTAATCGAGATTTTGAACTTCTATTAAGCAGTTTCTGAAGAAGTGTCAGAAAGAATTCAAATTCGAATTCTATATTTTATTTTATTGTATATCTTGATTTTCTTTTTTATTGTATTGTTATTTATTATTGTATATTTATTGTATATGTATATATTTAGACTTTATATATATTTAGACTTTATTGTATAATATTATTTAGGTATATATTTAGATTCTTAATTTCTATTATTTATTATTTTTATATTCTTATTAATTTCTATTTAGTATTTTCATTTCTATTTATTATTATTCATTTCTATTATTATTATTTATCATTTTCTATTATTATTATTTATTATTTAATAGATATTATTTAATAATATATATTATTTAATATCTATTTTCTATATCTATTTTCTATAGAATTTTTGTATAATAGAAATTTGATTTTTATTGTTTTTATTGTATTTTTTATTGTAATTATATATTGTATAAATATGTTTTTATTTTCAATTCGAATTTAGAATTCGAATAAGACAACGAAATAAGTTCTTTTTTAATCTTCAAGTGACTTCATAGTACGAATTCTCCTATCTCACATTTTTTCGAGTCCTAAAGACTCGTCAAAATGATTAAATTAAAAAGATTAAATTACAAAATTGCCTACCCCGGTATCATTATTTAACTAAAGTTTTAGTAAAAAATCAATTTTCTCATTAATTTCTTATAAGAGATAAATTTTTTATAAGAGAAAGAAGAGAAAAGAAAAAACCCCATATTTAGATTTCGATACAGATTCGGATCAAGAATTGAAAATAAATAGGTAAAAAAAAATATTCAATTTCTCAGATAGACTAAAGAATTGTTACTGAAATTTAGAATTAATTAGGGAGATTCGATGTTAAATATGGAAATTGAATATTGAAATTAGACAAATTTTTGTACATTACAAAAAGGAAAGGAAACAAGGGTTTTAATAAAAAAAATGCTAAAAATACATATAAACATTTCTTCATTTTATGAGTAGTTTATTTGACTTGACTTGAGTCTTTCTCAAGATTTTTCCTCAAGTCAAGTCAAAAGTGAATAGGAATAGGATATAGGAATAAATCCCGCCTCAATTGTTAGATAGATTTTGAATTATTCATTAAAGCCAAAATATCTGAAAAAAGAAAGTTAGTTAAGAGAAACTACATATGTTTGATATGTAGTTTCTTTGTTTGTTAATGCGATTTTCATTTTCATTTTAACAGGCGCAGGTTAGATATCATCCATTCCATTACTAATAATAATACTAATTAACTCCCATCTACATGATAAATCAAAGAAAGAATAAAAAAGAATCCTATTCTATTTCTATATTTCTCTATTTCTCTATATATTTCTATATTAATATTATTTCTATTATTTCGAATTATTTCTACTAGAATATAGAATAGCTTAATAGCTTAGCTGGGACGGAAGGATTCGAACCTCCGAATAGCGGGACCAAAACCCGTTGCCTTACCACTTGGCCACGCCCCATTTCAATTTCTATTCAACACCAATAAAAACTAATATTCGTATTAGCTCTGCGTCAATTCCCACTAAATATCTAAAAAATAGATTAGATTAGCTTGTTTTTCGGATTTTTCTATGTGTAGATATAGAATTTAGATATAGAATTGAATTCAATTTCTTGATCATAATATATAATTCAATTAAAATATTGTATAAAAATATATTGTATAAAAATCAGATTTCATTTCCTCTATTCTTTTTTGATTTGAGAATTGAAGGATTTTGGATTGGGTGAGTTTAATAAAGTTTAATAAAGAAGGGTTTTTGGTCTACCTTAATCTTTATTTTTTATAAATTATTATATCTTTTATATCAATAAAATATTCATAACTCAGTCAAAATCGAATTATCTTCAAGAAAAAAATGTTTGTTATGCTTAATATTTTTAGTTTAATTTGTGTCTGTCTTAATTCTGTCCTTTATTCAAGCAATTTTTTCTTCACAAAATTGCCCGAAGCCTACGCCTTTTTGAATCCAATTGTAGATGTTATGCCAGTAATCCCTTTATTCTTTTTTCTATTAGCCTTTGTTTGGCAAGCTGCTGTAAGTTTTCGATGAGATCTTTATTTAAGACTGTCCTAGAATAATTCCTGATTTATTCGAGAAACAAAATTATAGTAATTGATAAGATCAGATAAGTCTTTCTTATAGTAGAAACTTTTAATTCAAATACTGAAGTATAAATATTGTAATAAATATTGTATAAATAGAAATGCGAGAATTCTGGACGATAATTCTGGATTACCCCATTTTTCATTTTGTCTCATTCTAAACTAAAATTTTTTTCCATTGTAGATCCTAAAATAATAAATTCAAATTCGATTCTATATTATATAAGATATAAGAATATATCAAAATATTATATAAGAATATATCAAATATATAGTAGATAATAATGAAAATAGTAGATAATAATCAAATAATAATCAAATAATAATAATTAATAATAATAATAAATAAAGTCTTTTTTGTAGTTATGAAAAATTGTAGTTCTAGAAAATTGTAGTTATGAAAAATATCTAATTTTCGTCATGGAACAAAATTTTTGGCAATGGAAGACTTGGCTTTTCTTACATCTTACAAATGTATTTTCAAAAATTCTTTTCTATTTCTTCTATTTCTAGAAACCACTCCATGTCTTAGTGTTAAAATAGAATATGGAGTATGAAAATAGAGAGTCTATTTTTTTTCCAAACCAAAAAACAAAAAAAGATCTTGGAGATTTTAGAATGCTTACTCTCAAACTCTTTGTTTACACAGTAGTGATATTCTTTGTTTCGCTATTCATCTTTGGGTTTTTATCTAATGATCCAGGACGTAATCCTGGACGTGAAGAATAAAAAAATCAAATAAAACCAAAAAATTAAAAATATCAAAATAAGGATTTTTCTTGATTTTTTAATGTTCTTAGCATTTTACTATATCTAGATTTTTAAAATATTAACTAAAGCAAAAAAGCCCGCTAAATTTGAAAGAAAAGACAAAATTCCCATTCATCGTCGAAACCGGAAAGAGAGGGATTCGAACCCTCGGTACGGATAACTCGTACAACGGATTAGCAATCCGACGCTTTAGTCCACTCAGCCATCTCTCCCGATTGAAAAAGGATACTTCCTATTCATATGTTGCATTACACAACAAGTAAGGAAAAAAATCTTTTTTCTTTCTTTATTTTACTTTTACTTTCGGAATTCCTTTTTACTTTTTTACTTTGTTATACTTTGTTATATTTCGATTCTTTGATTTTATTATTTGATTTTAGTTATTATTATTTAATAATTATTTCTTATTAATATAATAATTAATAATTAAGATAATAATTAATAATATAAGATAATAATTAATAATATTAATATAATAATATTGATATTGAAAATATTAAAATATTAAAATAATCGAATAAATATTAAAATAAAAATAATAGAATATTTTAAAAAAAATATTTCAATAATATTGAATATTGAAAATTCGATTTTCTAATAATTATTCTTATTCACAATTCAATTTCCTATCAATTTCCTATTTCGATTATATTATTATATAAATTTATATTCTATATTTATATTATATTATTAGATAATTTTATTATTATTTTCTTTTACTATTATTTACTATTATTTACTATTCTAATTCTATTTTACTATTCTAATTATACTTATACTAACTATTATACTAACTTTTAGACCTATTTGACTTATACTAATTATACTTATACTATCTAAATATACTATATAAATTAGTATACTATAAAATAAATCAGTATACTATAAAATAAATTAGTATACTATATAACTTCTACTATATAATTCTATTCGATTCTATAGAATTTCTAGAATTAGACGTATATAATTATACTCTAAATTTTATTCTATTCTTATTTTATTCTAATAATCCATTTTTATTATTATTAATCGATTCAATTTGTCAAAGTCAATTCGAATTCAATTTGAATTCGAATTTAATTCAAATTGAGTTGAATAAAATTCTAAAATTGAATAAATAAAATCGAAATTAAAGAATATTATATATTGAATATAATATAATTATCTATTTAATAATTTAATATATAAATAGAATTCTATAACTAGAAATATTTAATATATATATCTAAATATATATAAAAAAAATGATATATATAAATAAAAATGATATATATAAATAAAAATGATAATATGTAATACAGAAATTATAGAATATATAAATGAAATTCTATAATATATATCTAGAATATATAAATGAAATTCTATATATAAATAAAATTCTATTAGAATTCGATATTCTATATTCTATATTATATATAGAATAGAAATTCTATATATTCTATATTCTATATATTCTATATATATAAATAGATAAAATAAAATAAATAATAAAATAAAAAAAATTCTAAAAATTCTATAAATCTAAATATAACTTCTATAAATATAACTAATAAATATTCAATATTAAATATTAAGAAATATATAATAAAATATATATATATAATAATTATTGAAATAATTATTTATTTATTTTCTATTATTTTTATTTCAAAATTAGAAAAATAAATAGATTTCAATTTCAAATAAAGTATAAAGTATTTTGAAAAGTATTTCAAAATCAAAGTATTGAGATATTTAGATAAAGTCAGATCTTTAGATTAAAGGAATGGTTTTCAAAAGACATCTCCAACCGAGTATTCCTTAATATTCCAGTCAACCGATTAATATCAATATATAGCAACCAATATCTATATATATCAATCAATATTCTATATATTCTATTGATATTGATTGATAGAATATAAAAAGAATAAGACTTCGTTTTTTTATTCTTTATTCAACAAATTGAAATGAAAAATGAAAATGTCTTACTCGACAAAAGGTTCATTTCTATACAATAATCGTATCGTAGCGGGTATAGTTTAGTGGTAAAAGTGTGATTCGTTCTATTAATTCTATTCTAATAGTTAAGGGATCCTCGGTTCCATATTCCGATGAAAAACTTTATTTCTTAAAAAGATTAAATCCTTTACTTCTCAATGAAAAATTCGAGGAAGAATATACATTCTCGTGATTTTGATCCAATTTTTTTTTTTTCAATTCGAAATTTTAAAAATTGGATTAGAAAATTACGAAACGGAATTGTTATTAATTGGATCAATCCATTCAATTGAATGAGTATGAGTCAAGGATCTATGGAAAAAGACAGAAAAGTATATTTCTAATCGTAACTAAATCTTCCATTTTTGGTTTGTATAATCGAGATTGAAGCAAATGCAAATTGAGTATTAAGTAATTAAGTATTAAACGATGACTTTGGTTTACTATAGACATCGAAATTTTTTTTAGCTCGGTGGAAACATATTGCTTTTCCTAAGGATTCTTTCAGATAGAAATAAAGAACGAAGTAACTAGAAAGATTAAAAAAGTAACTAGAAAGATTAAAAAACTCCTACTCGTCTAGAGGGATCATCTATAAAGCGGCTTTTTTTGAATGTATTAAGACAGAAAGCTGACATAGATGTTATGGGTCAAACGTTTTTCGCTTATGTCTTATAGCTTTATAGCTCGAAATTTTTCCATATTCCATAAAGGAGCCGAATGAAACCAAAGTTTCATGTTCGGTTTTGAATTAGAGACGTTCGATGAATCAACGTCGACTATAA